TTTCCGAAAGGTAACTATCTCGGTTTCATATATAAGTTTATATAGAATCTTTGAAAAAGTCTTTTCTTCATAAGAAAGAAAAGACTTACTATCTTTGGGATCTGATGCTACACCGCTGCTCAATACCTTAGGGGATCCACTCTATTACATAAGTTGATTCCTAACTTTTATCTCATATTATGACATAAGAAAGCAGTTCTTATTGTATCGGCCAAAAATATCTTTTAATTGATCTTTACGGTGCTTCCTCTCTCAATTAGATCATTTATCCATAGAATTAAAGTATTAGGCATATCTATTTCTTCATATTTTGACTTCTATGAAGTTTCTTTGCTACAGCTGATAAAAATCGTTGTTTTGGACGATCTTATGTAGAAAGCCTTTTTTTTTTTTCTAGTATTTACTACTCTATTCTTTCCTTTTTTTTCTATAGTGGAGATAGTCGCACGTAATGACAGATCACGGCCATATTATTAAAAGCTTGTGGTAAGAACGGGTTTCGTTCTAGTGCCCGAAAATAATATTCTAAAGCTTTCGTATGTTCTCCGTTACTTGTGTGGATAAGACCTATGTTATAGAGTATATAACTTCGATCATAGGGATCAATTTCTAGTCGCATAGCTTCATAATAATTCTGTAAAGCTTCCGCATAATTTCCTTCGGATTGAGCCGACATCCGTTACGGTCGTCATTCGATTCAAGAAATCTCCGTTCCAGAACCGTACGTGAGATTTTCATCTCATACGGCTCCTCCCTTAATGTGCATAATGAGAAAGAAAAATACATAGAATCAAAAAAGATTGAAATATTCTCATTATGAACTGAGCGGGGCTAGTGTTTTTACAAGAAATCTCTAGCCAACCTTCCTGCAAAAGATCTTTTCTTAACATTAAGCACTAGATAAAAATAAAATGGTAACTCCAACAATTTCTTTGTCCTCAACGCCACTTAATTTCTAGGAATTAGTCACTTCAACAGTCTTCGATGGTTATATGGGTATCCAAAATACGAACAAGATGGATGTTTGTTGTCCCAACCATTCTTTTCTTTTAGTCCCGATCCAGATAAGGAAAAGGGATAATTTATAACAAAGTTTTCGTCTTGTTGATTCCTAGGTGTAGTGTTTCTTCCCCTATGCCGCCTATTGGTACTAGTGGAGGGGGGTTAACCTGCAATACAGAACCTATAGGTGTAACCTTTCGCTCAATACTAGAATCGACAATTGAAGCATCTGAGGCTGCATTAATCGAGGATACACGACAGAAGGAATTGTTTTATTTACAAACTTCACCTTCAACAAGCGTAGATTTTTTTTAATATTTTTTCTTTCTATCCCGACTAATGTGTCTTTCTCCTAAGATATAAGATAAGACTGAGAGCGGTAAAAAAAAAATAATCAAATCGCACCATCTCTGTAATAGGTAAATGCCTCTTTTTCTCCTGAAGTTGTCGGAATTATTCGTAATAAGAGATTGGCTACAATTGAAAAGGTCTTATCAATAAAATTTCCATTTATCCGAGATCTAGGCATAGGTAGCAATCCATTTTATAATTTCTTTTAATTACTTCTCGTGAGAAAACGATCCCACAAACAAAGGAATTGGACAGTACGAAATAACATAAAAACAGACTCATAAAAAAAAGATATGGCCTTCTACTCAATTTTTTTTTTTCTTTTTGGCAGGAATCAATAAAAAATAAGAAATATTTGAATCGAATTAGATTTCATCCAAATGTAGTAGTATAAGAATGAAGGGAACTATTCTGCCTATGATGAAAATAGAATAACCGTCCATTTTGTGTTGTGTACATAGTGAGTATACACTATACAATCAAATAGAAAAATCCCTGGGACGATTTGTAATAGATCTATGGGGTAAGGGGTTGTTGCTAAGATATCTAAAATTTGAAAGGAATTAAAAATTTTTATGAAAATGGAATCATAGTCTAAATAGAATCATGATCTAAAGGTATCCATTAAACCATTAAACATAGTATAAAAAAACTGATCGTTTGATTCGTTACAATTCATTGATTGAATCCGGTATCAGAAAAAGACGGGAGCACCGTCTTCGGAAACATGAATAGATATATATATCTTTATTGTTTTTAACAAAGATTTTTTTTCATAAAAAAAAATTATCTTTATCCCCCAGCCTCGAAAAAGGTCTTTCTTTGATGAAAAGTTTTCTATTTTTATAGTTAGAATTGATTGATTGTACGTACCTATCTAACAATCTAATATGAATGACTCGCGATTCACTCGGTTTCTGGGACATAATAATTATGTAGGAGAGATGGCCGAGTGGTTCAAGGCGTAGCATTGGAACTGCTATGTAGGCTTTTGTTTACCGAGGGTTCGAATCCCTCTCTTTCCGTACCTTCACCCAATTCACCAATGTTACTGACCGCAATGTATCAAATCAAATAACAATGGATACCATTATTCCAACAGTTAGACCTTTCTTTGATAGAGATTCTCTATTCCTAATTTCTGCGTTACGGAAAAGACTGGAAAGAGTGGACAAGGAATGAAAATATCCCTCCCGATCTATGATACATGAATGGGAAAAAAATCCTTGGATCAACCCCCTTACTTTGGTCCCTTTACTTAGGCGAAAGGGGGGGGGTAAAATTTTCCCCGAACCCTTGTTATTTTAGTTAGGTTTAAGTCTGACGAGAATAATATTCTACGACTAGCAATTCATTTATTTTCAAACCAACCCATTTACTATCTATTATTTGATTGACCAATCCTTTATATTGGATTGGGTGAAGAGTCAAATGCTTTGGTAAGTCCTCATGGGCGGATGAATCAAGATAATTTTGAATCAGAGCTCTAGATTTTTGTTCATCCTTCACTGTAATAATATCTCGGGGTTTGCAGCGATAACTTGGTATATCCACTATATGACCATTAACTAAAATATGCCTATGGTTAACTAATTGGCGGGCTTGAGGAATAGTGGAAGCCATACCCAATCGAAAAAGGATGTTATCTAAGCGCATTTCAAGTAATTGTAGTAAAACCAGACCTGTTGACCCTTTGGCTTTTCCGGCGATACGAACGTATTTAAGTAATTGTCGTTCTGTAAGACCATAATGAAAACGCAATTTTTGTTTTTCTTCTAAACGAATACGATATTGAGATTTTTTACCGGAGCGCGATTGATTTCTAAAATCGCTTCTGGTTCTAGGCCTTTTACTAGTTAGTCCTGATAAAGACCCCAGACGGCGTATTTTTTTGAAACGAGGCCCTCGGTAACGTGACATAAAGACTCCTTATTTTATTGAAGTTTCATAAACCTAAATTAAAACTGAACTAACCGATAAATATGATAAATACGGCGAAATCTACTGAAGTAATATAATTATATTACAAAGAATAATGAGATGAATTGTAGCAATATCCAGTGTTGTATATATAAAAATTGTATATATAAAAGGGGTCTTTTTCTTGATTTGTTCTGCAGAGATCTAACTACTCCAATTTTCATTCATAATTATTCATAATTGGAAGTTCCTACCACATAATAAATAGATCGGTGACCTTTGGAAAAAGGGAAAGAAGCCTTTTCAATATTTTTTGATTTCAAAAAGACATTATCAATCATGTAAAAAAATCAAACAAATAGAGAAAAGCCGGCTATCGGAATCGAACCGATGACCATCGCATTACAAATGCGATGCTCTAACCTCTGAGCTAAGCGGGCTGGGCTCACATAACAGAAATTGTACATGCATAGGAATTCAGTAAAGTAAATTACTGGAATCTTAGCTATTAACTGCTCATTCTTAGCTATTCATAATTAATATGAATATAGAAAAGAATAATATAGAATATTATTTCAAATAATATTATAGAACATAATGATTAATATAACGATATATAGAATATATCGATAGATAATCTCGATCTATTTATCAATTATATATATGTTTATCCATAATCAATATGTTAATTAGATAGTAAGATTTTATTTTTTTAGCTAATAAGATTTTATTTTTCATTTTTGAATTCAAATGTCATTTGACATTTTTTTTTACTATTAAATTAAATAAATTAAAATTTTTAAATTAGATCCAATTTTATTCCATATTATATATTTCTATATATTTAGAAGTCTAAATATAATCTAATTATTAGATTAGAATAGATTAGAATCTTTTTATTTATACATTATACATTTTAAATTTATTATATATTAATATAATAAATGTAATAACTTTAATAACTTTCCATTTTAGCTATGTTATAGAAAGTCTACTCCCAGGAAAAGATAAGAATAAAATGAAATAGAAAGATACAATCCAGATAAATGCAACCCAAATAATAATGAAACATTACTTTGTTTTCATTCGGAAAGTGGAAGTTAAGACAAAAAAAAAAAAAATAGACCGTTCGAGTATTCCAAATTGCACAAGAAAATTGAGAGGAAGAGAGGCATATAATATATATATGTAGTATATATAACATCTATATTGAATTGCGGATACAGAAATGATAGAATCATTTCTGATTAGACCAAAATAGGGTCTCGGATAGAGATGAAAGAAGATAAACAAGAAATAAAATAAGAGGAAACATTTTTTCGATATAGGAATCGGTATCTAATGAATTCAACGGTTTCGGCATAATCATAATAGAAATGAAAGAAAAAAGAGAATAATGAGATCCTAATCTCAAAACAAAAGGGGATATGGCGAAATTGGTAGACGCTACGGACTTAATTGGATTGAGCCTTGGTATGGAAACTTACTAAGTGATAACTTTCAAATTCAGAGAAACCCTGGAATTAAAAATGGGCAATCCTGAGCCAAATCCTGTTTTCCGAAAACAAACAAAGGTTCAGAAAGCGAGAATCAAAAAAGGATAGGTGCAGAGACTCAACGGAAGCTGTTCTAACACTAACAAATGGAGTTGACTGCGTTGCGTTAGTAAAGGAATCCTTCCGTCAAAACTCCAGAAAGGATAAAGTAAAGGATAAATCCATATACAT